GTTTGTGAGTATACCAAATTAGTATAACTATCCTTCCTCTGGCACAGCAACGCATTTTTGCCCGTTACCAATATGTTGTACAATTCTTTGTTTTTGCTCTTTTGTTATGGCTAAACTCAGTAGATCGATAGGAAGATAAATAATGATTTCTTTGATTGGTTTGAAAATCCTTCTTTCATTTCATTTGAATATATTGGTAAAAAATAAATCCTTTATCATTAGGGGTTTTGCATAAATCCTAAAAAAAGAATTATATTTCATTAGTTCATTAGATATAATTGGAAATCTATTTATTTCTCTTTGGTTAAATGCATTTTAAGTTAACGAATGAAGTAATTCAATTGCCTAATTAATTAATTTCCTACTATACTGAATGCAATAAGTTTAAATAATTCATGAGATCATTTGTTCCAAGAAATGGACTAAACGGCTTCCATAAATATAGAGGTAATTCTAAATTATTTTACTTTTAAAGTTAATTTTTTAAATTTGTTTTTTTATTTTTTATTGTGTACAAGATTGGTTAATGCAACATCCAATGAATCTTTTTCGTCTAGGGTATTCGATTTTTTTATGGAAGCCTATATAGGAATCAATAGAAATCATTTATCTTTCATTTGAAATAAACTAATTAAATTACTGGAATGGGTTTTTCTTAATATTAACGCAAACAAGTAAGGAAACTTTCGCTTAGGTAAGTGTTTTATTAACATATGTAATAAAAAACACATTGAATTTCTCCCCTGTCATTTTCATGCTTACTATAACTAGTTATTTTGGGTTTCTACTAGCTGCTTTAACTATAACCTTAACTCTCTTTATTGGTTTAAACAAGATACGATTGATTTGAAATCGAAATGAATTGAATGAATAATTCCAAACCATTTTTCTATAGAATTCTATTTGAATTTTTCTGAGTTATTGAAATTAACCAATAATTCATATTAATATGTAGGTATAGATAGATTTTACCCTTTTTACCCTTGGGACAAACCAAAATGATTGAAGTTTTTCTATTTGGAATCGTCTTAGGCCTTATTCCTATTACTTTAGCAGGATTATTTGTTACTGCCTATTTACAATACAAACGTGGTGATCAGTTGGATCTTTAGTTGAGTAATATTGATTTGGTTGGATTGACTTATTCTCCGTAGTAAGTCCAATTCTGGTTGCAATTCTACTATTTTTAGTAAGTTTTTTGTTATTTTTGATTTGATTCAATATAAAATAGACGAAATCACGCTCTGTAGGATTTGAACCTACGACATCGGGTTTTGGAGACCCGCGTTCTACCAAACTGAACTAAGAGCGCTTGCAAAATAAATGACTCCGACTGTATTTCAGGTAGAATATCAAAAAAAGAAAAGAGAATCTTCCATGTAAATGGATCATAATTACTTCCTTGTTACTCCTCATAAGAGTAAGTAGCAATAGGTAGGGATGACAGGATTTGAACCCGTGACATTTTGTACCCAAAACAAACGCGCTACCAAGCTGCGCTACATCCCTTTGAATCCATTTTGTACAGTGGCATTATACAAAATCCTTTGACTGTTTTCTAGATCGTTCTTTTTTGATTCCTTATTTGTATTTATATACAATATACAATCTTTTTTCGGTTTGACCCAATTAAAGACGGGAGTGATATACATCCAAAATCCAATCTAGTACGGAAAAGTAAAAGAGAAATTCTTTTCTATTGGATTGAGTATCTTTTCTATTTTCAGGGAGAAGAGCTCCTAGCGATTTAGTGTTTCATTAATTGTACATTATATATAGATTTTATTAAATAATTCCAAGTACAAATAAAAAAAGGATTTGAACTACAACAACTGACCATATATGTATTTATGTATTTGAAATTGAATAAAGAAAGGAGGATTTTCAATGCGAGATATAAAAACATATCTTTCCGTAGCACCTGTGCTAAGTACTCTATGGTTTGGGGCCTTGGCAGGCCTATTGATAGAAATTAATCGTTTATTCCCAGATGCTTTGTTTTTTCCTTTTTTTTCATTCTAGTTTAAAATGAAACTAAACTAATTCATAGTTAGAAAAAATTGTATTACTTAATTATTTATCCATTTTTATGATGGAATGGAAACCCCAATTCATTGCAAATTACTTTTTATAATCTCATTTAGTATATTCTTTTTTTTATTTTTATTGTTTTGTTTGAGTGGATTAGCTAATTGGGATTGATTTCATTTTACTATTGTTTTCAAAATGCATATTTTATTAATTAGATAATGACTTTATATATTATATAAAAAATTAAAGTAAACCATATTTAGGTTAGTGATTTGAATTATGATTTTTCTATTGAATTGAAATAAAAATGGGACGGTTACGGCAAATAAGTCAAAAGTTTAAAGGAGGTTTATGGCCAAGGGGAAGGGTGTTAGAGTCCGAGTTATGTTGGAATGTACTGGTTGTGCTCAAAAAGATTTCAATCTCAAAAAGGCATCGCCGGGTATTTCTAGATATATTACTCAAAAGAATCGCCACAAAACACCTAGTCGATTAGAATTGAAAAAATTCTGTCGTTATTGTAACAAGCATACAATTCATGGAGAAATCAAGAAATAGATCAATGTAAATGCCGAGCATCATGTATTCGGTGATTCGAAAAAGAACAGAACTAATATATTAATATTAACTAAAGAGTAATACCTAATCAATTTATAAAATGAATACTGAATAAATATTCATACAAATAATTAATAAAAATAAAAAAAGAGAGCCTATTTCAGTTGGACCTGAAATGATAATTAAATTAAGGTAAGTCAGATATTTTAAGAGATAAGGAAGAACCTATGGATAAATACAAGCAACCTTTTCGTAAATACAAAAGATCTTTGCGTAGGCGTTTACCCCCCATTGGAGCAGGGGATCAAATAGATTATAGAAACATGAGTTTAATTAGTCGATTTATTAGTGAACAAGGAAAAATATTATCTCGACGAATAAATAAATTAACCTTGAAACAACAACGATTAATTACTATTGCTATCAAACAAGCTCGTATCTTATCCTTATTACCTTTCCTTAATAATGATAAACAATTTGAGAGAGTTGAGTCGACTTCAAGAATTACTAGTTCTCGAACCAGAAAGAAATAGATAATTCTCCAATTCGAATTGCCTAAAGATTACAATTATTCCGATTAGAATTACATTTCACTTTTTATTTTTTATTTTTTTTTTTAATGTTCGTTCATTTATACTAAATACTAATTATATTAATAGTAATTACATTAATCGGAATTTTTTTTATTTGATTCTTTCTATTTCCCGGAGTTCCGTCTCCGGGGAATTCCGTTTCAATCATTCCTGTCTGTATATTACACTTGACAATCTAATCTCTTATTGGATGATCTTATTTGAAATCATGTAAAGACAATTCTTATTGGATATAGCAATTTGCGCAAGTATTTTTCGATTAATAAGCAATTGCTTTTTATACAGATTGTTTATAAACCTACTATAACTATGGAATACCCTATTTTCACGAATTACCGCATTTATCCGAGTAATCCATAAACGGCGAAAATCTCTCTTTTGCCTACCTCTATCTCTATGAGATGAAACCAAAGCTCTCATTTTCTGTTGAGTGATTGTTCGAGTCAGTCTTGAATGAGCCCCTCTAAAAGTTGATGCAAATAAACGAATTTTTGTTCGACGTCTCCGAGCTGTATATCCGCGTTTAACTCTGGTCATTGAAGAAGATTGAACCTTAATGAATAACTAATTGACTCTTCTTTTTTCAGTTATTCTTTTTTCCTTACCCATTAATAACAAAACGGATTTTTCCAATGTATAAAATAGTAATTCCAATGGCTTTTCTTTTGCTACTATAACTTTCCCAACCACATTTCTTTTTGATTCCACTTATTTAAGTTCAGTTATGGATTATTTCATCTGGAAATACAAAAGGAGAATGGAATGGTACTAAAAAAAATGGCGGGTTCCTTCGTTTCTATGGTTACCTCTTAAACGGTAAGATCCTCTCTATACACCGGAGCTCCGCTTTTAAAATTTCATTAAATGGTATTGTGAACTTGCATAGTTCACAGGATTTTGCTCTACCTATTTATTATACAGTAATCAATCTTTTCACAATAAATAAGAGTTTTTGTACAGTGACGGCATTTTTTTAGGAAAGTTGGCTAGGTAGCTGACCCTCTAAATCCGTTCTTGCAAGAAAGCCCTTTCACTCTTTCTTAGTACTAGTTAATCCGCTTAATGGATAACTATTTGCTACCAATGGTAATTATTGCACTAGTATAAACCATAAATTTAATATATCATATAATCCATTTCCTATGTATACCATAGAGATCTTTGATCCTACGGATTATCCTATTAGTACTTTGTATTTTATTTACATTTGTAAATGTAAAAAGATCCTTTATTTCTTTGGACTTATAATCTTATCTGAACGAGTCGCCCATACACCCTAGTACATGTTCCTCTACGCTGAGGACATCCTTTAAGAGCAGGAGATTTTGTAACATTCCTTATTGGCTGTCTTGCGTTTCTAATAAGCTGTTTAATAGTTGGCATATCTGATGTATATATAATAAAATGGATTGGTTTAGATCGATCTTAACCTGATCTTTAGGGATTCCATCGTAAATTAAATAACAATGGGATTATGGTTTGAAATCGATTTATACTTCATTATTTTCATCTGCTACAAGATCGACAATTCCGTGAGCTTGGGCTTCTATTGCTGACATAAAAATATCCCTTTCCATGTCTTCGGATATTACCCATAAGGGTTTGCCCGTTCTTTGTACATAAATCTTTGTAAGGGTTTCACGAAGTTTTAGTAACTCTTCCGCTTCCACGAAAAAATCGCCTGTTTGTGCTTCATAAAATGAACTAGCAGGTTGGTGAATCATAACCCTGATTGATTTAGAGAATAGCATGAACGGTTCTTTGGTAAAAAAAATAATGAAAAAATCCAAATAAAGTAAACCAATGAAATGAAATTAAACAACCGTACGTGCATCTTTTGTTTATTGCATACGGCTCTGCAATGGAATTGATTTTTGTCTCTTATTTTTGAAAAACCCCATTTGATCCAAATTGGTAAATGATCCACTTACCACCCTTTTTTTCATAAATATAAATAATATAATAAAAATACTATGAGGGTTCAATTACTATATATATCTATATATCTTTTATCTTGTCTTCTATTTAGCAATCCCAAAGTGTTTTTATGATATAATCCAATAAAGAAAAAGAGGAAGCCTTTGTTTTATTAAAAATAAGGATTCTTTGGATGTGAAAAAAAGAAAAAGATATTTTTGTGACGCTATAATTTCCGACATAACGGATTAAACAAAAAAGAATCCTTTTTCATACTACTGGTTCGATATAACATCGTATTTTAGAAAAGAACAATAATGCGTAGTGTTTTTTTATTTTGTTCATATCGAACTCGGATTGCCATGCTATTATTACTTATTCTTCTCTTTATAATCAATGTGGCGAAGGCATAGTTTTCTTTTTTCTTTTACTATTTAAAATAAAAACTCATTGACGCCAAGCGTGAGGAAATGCTAGACGTTTGGTAATTTCTCCTCCAACTAGAACGAAAGATCCCATTGACGCGGCTAATCCTATGCATATCGTATGTACATCAGGTGGCACAAATTGCATAGTATCATAAACGGCTATCCCAGGTATTACCCATCCGCCGGGGGAGTTTATAAACACATAAAGGTCTTTGGTTTCATCTTCTAAACTGAGATATACCATGAGACCCACGAGTTGATTAGAAATCTCGCTATCGACTTCTTGTCCTAAAAAAAGTAATCTTTCTCGATAAAGTCGGTTGATTAGGAAAAATTGTATCCTTTGGGAGAACCCTACATGCACTTTTTAATGCATAAAGTTCAAAAAAATGTTGAAAAAAGAATCAATGTGTTGATTCTAGTTTGATTTCTTTTTTCCGTAATGCTAATGCAACAGTCATGCCATTTTTCTAGCATATAGCATTCAACAATCCAATTAGAGACGTTTTTGACTCTTTGAACTATAAAAAAAGAATTTACTGAACTTATTCCATTAGCGTTTCATTGATGCATTGTTTCATCGAAATGCAAATCCCGATGGTATTTTCTTGTTTCTGCATTGGTCCCTTTCTTTTTTTTAGGTTTACGGTCTACTTCGGGAAAATTTAAATATCTGTTAAAATGGGATTTGCACATATAGGGAAAATCCTCTGAGTACCATCTTTTTGTTGTAATTTATCTTTTTTTCTTTTATTTCCTTTAACGATCAAATTAGTTGATATATTCAAAATACTTTTTATTTTATTGGTAGGCAATTTTTGATCATTACTATACTATAGTAAGTATAATAATTGTTTATGATACAAGTGGTAATCGGACATATAACATATATTATCCTTTTTTTACAAATCTGGTATTTTCTAAACGAAGTCTGGATACTTTATCAACCCAAGGAAACCATCAATTGGAATTGGTATAAATTCAAAACAAGGATCCCCATATAAATGGATTTCATTGCACTTCACGCTCATAAAGATGGCTTCAATAAAAGATTTCTTCGGTGAAATCGAAGATATCTCTATTGAGAGAGAAAACGGGTAAATCCCATAAGACCCAATATGCCTGACAAGTCGCATTATATGTCAACCCAAGCTGCATCTTCCTCTCCGGGACTCCGAAAAGGTACTTTTGGAACACCAATGGGCATAAAATTAAAGAAAAAAATAAATAAGATACTTTACTTTAATATGGAAACGTAATAATTAATTAACCAATTGTCAAATGTGACATTGTCAAAATCATAAGAATAAAGGGGTTTTTATTGTCTTTATTCTTTTTTCTTTATTTGATTGTTGTTCTTGTATCCTATTTGTTTGATACATAGATTGAGAAGTTTATAAATAAACTGAATCACAAATAGAACAAAAGGGGTCACAAACGTTTTATGCAAAGGATTTCCCATTGCATATTGAGACTGATCGGGTATAAAATAAATCTGCTTATGTTTGTTCTTATGAATCCAATTGTTCCATTAATTAATTCTTTCTTATTTCTTATATAGAATTCACGGTAAGGGTTAGTTATTTAGTATATAAATATAGGATTTACAATGTGATAAAATCAATTGATGTCTATTTATCTTTGATAAAGGGGTATTTCCATGGGGTTGCCTTGGTATCGTGTTCATACTGTTGTATTGAATGATCCCGGTCGATTGATTGCTGTTCATATAATGCATACAGCTTTAGTTTCAGGGTGGGCTGGTTCGATGGCTTTATATGAATTAGCGGTTTTTGATCCTTCGGACCCCATTCTTGATCCAATGTGGAGACAGGGTATGTTTGTTATACCCTTCATGACTCGTTTAGGAATAACCAATTCTTGGGGTGGGTGGAGTATCTCAGGAGGAACTATAACAAATCCTGGTATTTGGAGTTATGAAGGCGTCGCAGCGGCACATATTGTTTTTTCGGGCTTGTGCTTCTTAGCAGCTATTTGGCATTGGGTTTATTGGGACCTAGACATATTTTCTGACCCACGGACGGGAAAACCTGTTTTGGATTTGCCAAAGATCTTTGGAATTCATTTATTTCTTTCAGGATTAGCTTGCTTTGGTTTTGGTGCATTTCATGTAACAGGTTTGTATGGTCCGGGAATATGGGTATCTGATCCTTATGGGCTGACTGGAAAAGTACAAGCCGTAAATCCATCCTGGGGGGCAGAAGGCTTTGATCCCTTCGTTTCAGGAGGAATAGCCTCTCATCATATCGCAGCGGGCACATTGGGTATATTAGCGGGTCTATTCCATCTTAGTGTCCGCCCTCCTCAACGTTTATACAAGGGACTACGCATGGGCAATATTGAAACTGTGCTTTCCAGTAGTATCGCTGCTGTTTTTTTTGCAGCTTTCGTTGTTGCTGGAACTATGTGGTACGGTTCAGCAACGACTCCAATCGAATTATTTGGTCCTACTCGTTATCAGTGGGATCAGGGATACTTTCAACAAGAAATATATAGAAGGGTTAGTAGTGAATTAGCTGAAAATCGTAGTTTATCGGAAGCTTGGTCTAAAATTCCTGAAAAATTAGCTTTTTATGATTATATTGGTAATAATCCAGCGAAGGGAGGGTTATTCCGGGCAGGTTCGATGGATAATGGGGATGGAATAGCTGTTGGATGGTTAGGTCACCCCGTTTTTAGAGATAAGGAAGGTCGTGAACTTTTTGTGCGCCGTATGCCTACTTTTTTTGAAACATTTCCAGTAGTTTTGGTAGATAAAGATGGAATTGTGAGAGCCGATGTACCTTTTAGAAGAGCAGAATCCAAATATAGTGTTGAACAAGTAGGTGTAACAGTTGAGTTCTATGGGGGTGAACTTAATGGAATAAGTTATTCTGATCCCGCTACTGTGAAAAAATATGCTCGACGCGCACAATTGGGGGAAATTTTTGAATTGGATCGAGCTACTTTAAAATCGGACGGTGTTTTTAGAAGCAGTCCAAGGGGTTGGTTCACTTTTGGACATGCCACGTTTGCTTTGCTCTTCTTTTTTGGACATATTTGGCATGGAGCTAGAACCTTGTTTCGAGATGTTTTTGCTGGTATTGATCCAGATTTGGATGCTCAAGTGGAATTTGGAACATTCCAAAAGGTTGGAGATCCAACTACAAGGAAACAAGCAGTATGATAGACTCTTTCCTTGTTTTTTGATCTATTTCCTATTTCATATGTAACATTTTTTTATTTTTATTTATTTTTTCATCTTGAATATAAGAATAACCATTTTGAAAAACTATTGATTATTTCAATAACCGCCTTTTCTTTGACTCTTTTTATTTACTTCTAATATATATTCTATTGTCCTATGAATGAATAGGTGTGGAAGCTATAATTGTAAACCACGATGGAATCTATGGAAGCATTGGTTTATACATTCCTTTTGGTATCTACTTTAGGGATAATCTTTTTCGCTATTTTCTTTCGAGAACCGCCTAAGGTTCCGACTAAAAAAATGAAATAATTGTTAAAATAAAAGTAATTAAATTGAAGTAAGGGATCTACCACATCACATTGGAGTGGAAGACCCCTTACTTCAATTAGTCTCCGTGTTCTTCGAAAGGATCTCTTAATTGTTGAGAGGGTTGCCCAAAAGCAGTATATAAAGCGTACCCAGTAAAACTTACAAGTAAACCAGATATGAAAATGGCGACTAAAGTGGCTGTTTCCATTTTTTAATATTTAATAAATTGTTTTCAAGTAAAAATTGTAATGGATTCACAATGAGACCGTTTAATTACAACTACAACAGAATAGCATACAAAGTCAACAGATCTCAATCAATCATGAAATAAAATTTATGGCTACACAAACCATTGAGGATAGTTCTCGATCTAGGACAAAAACAACTTCTCCAGGTAGCTTATTGAAACCCCTGAATTCGGAATATGGTAAAGTAGCTCCCGGTTGGGGGACTACACCACTTATGGGAGTCGCAATGGGTTTATTTGCAGTATTCTTATCCATTATTTTGGAAATTTATAATTCTTCTGTTTTACTAGATGGACTTTCCATGAATTAGGTTTTTAAGATTACGAACTCTGAAGTCATAAGACATAAGATAACTTTACATAAAATAAAAGCTATTTTACTTATCATTTTGATTGTTAGACATTGTGGTAGTTCGACTGTGAAATTTATTATTTGTAGTTTCGGAATATGAGTGTGTGACTTGGCATAATTGATCCTATTGATAATATATAGAACGTACCTATTATCCCTATCAAGATAATTCTACTTTGTCGGATATTTACTTGAACTTTAATATCTGGAACACAAAATCTATCAAATAGATCCATAAAAGAATTCTATAAACTATGATTTATATCTCTTATTTAGACCTCGCAACCGAACTCGAAAGAAATTACAATAGGTATTGAAAAATAGAAGGAATTTTATTCATTCATTTTATAAGTTATCATGAAAGGGTTCTTACTCAGAGAACTCGTGAGTTTAGCTTGGACTAAATTATCGGGGTGCTAATATGAATCTAAGGTTTCAATTGCAATTGATTCATAGGAATTCAACAAGATAATTCCTATCATTCCTATCAGTAGTAAAAAAACAATAAATAAGTTGGAAAAATATTTTTTTATTTATATTAAAAAGGAATATTCCATAGGTAAGGAAGAGAATAGTCAAGAGGTCTGTAATAATAAGAAAGACAGATAAGCCTACTTGATCTTTTTTGGCATTATCCTCACAAATAAAAAATTCCATATTTTGTTATTGCATCTCTGCAACGGCAGGTGGAGTCTCTGGATTATCTAGTTTTTAAAGGCCGGAGAGATTCGTTAAAATAGGAATTTGTGTGTTTTTGTTTGAGCCGTCTGAGATGAAATTCTCATATACGGTTCTCCGAGGGGGATTCCCTTTTGGGTAACCTATCTCAATAAAGTATATGATTGGTTTGAGGAACGTCTTGAGATTCAAGCAATTGCAGATGATATAACTAGTAAATATGTTCCTCCTCATGTAAACATTTTTTATTGTTTAGGAGGAATCACACTTACTTGTTTTCTAGTCCAAGTTGCTACTGGTTTTGCTATGACTTTTTATTATCGTCCAACCGTTACAGAGGCTTTTTCTTCTGTTCAATACATAATGACTGAGGCAAATTTTGGTTGGTTAATTCGATCCGTTCATCGATGGTCAGCAAGTATGATGGTTCTAATGATGATTCTGCACGTATTTCGTGTGTATCTTACGGGTGGATTTAAAAAACCTCGTGAATTAACTTGGGTCACTGGTGTGGTTTTGGCTGTATTGACTGCATCTTTTGGTGTAACTGGTTATTCTTTACCTTGGGATCAAATTGGTTATTGGGCAGTAAAAATCGTAACAGGTGTACCTGAAGCTATTCCTGTAATAGGATCACCTTTAGTGGAATTGTTGCGCGGAAGTGCTAGTGTAGGTCAATCCACTTTGACTCGTTTTTACAGTTTACACACTTTTGTGTTGCCTCTTCTTACTGCTGTATTTATGTTAATGCACTTTTTAATGATACGTAAGCAAGGTATTTCTGGTCCTTTATAGAAAATACAGATCGTCAAGATTGAAATATTCCAATTTTGTATAGTAGATATTTTGAATTATTTCATATTGGGAAGGACAATAGTATTTCATTGCTACAAATATATATTATTTATTTAAAAATAAGACATGTTTTTTGGATACTTTTCTTCAACTCTCCAATATTATTCTACTTTGGATTTAATATGAATAGTTGAAGTGAATTTTAAGAAAATAAGGACGGATTATGGGAGTGTGTGACTTGAACTATCGATTTTGCTATGTAGATTTATTATTTTATCTGCTACATTGGAATTGACAACCAAATGTGTCTCTGCATCCAATCCAATCAATATGTATGTCCCCTGTGACATAGGGTAGGCCGGTTATCTTGCGGAGAATCTTTTCTATGATCCTGTCAAAATAGTTTTATTTTATTTATTCTAGGCTCCGTAAAATCCGTAGACCGTAGAATAGTAATAGCATGGTACATCACTTATTTTAGTAAATCGGACTTCTTTAATTCTTTGCTTAGATTACTATTTTACTTTTAAGATATTCTATAGTTTTTCTTATTCTTATATATCGTATAGGTTTTGATCGCTTTAGTTGGAAAATGCATTCATTTCTTTTGCATTGATTATAATCTATTTTATTATCGGAGTAAAAGATAGGATCTAAGGAAAAGCATAGATCAAATTTGTTAGTAACAAGAAAATATTTTGGTTTGGACATAATTCAAGTAATAGAATAGAGATTGGGGCGATAAAAAACAATCCAGATACATAAGACAATCCAAAAAGCAATTGATCATGATCAAATAATTTAAGCCTGCTTGGATATTGAGCATTTACTTATAGAATCGGAAAATGCAAGGGAAAATGCAATTAGAGAAATCTTTTGTTACCTAGAAGAATTATAAACATTGTTACATTGTTTTATTATCTTTTATCAATTTTGCATAGTTTAAGTTTTTCTGTGATTTATTTGATTATTGCTCGAGCCGGATGATACCAAATGATCATGTCCGGTTCCTTTGGGGGATGAATTATTATGAATTCGCCTATCCAAATAACAAAAAAACCTGATTTAAATGATCCTGTATTAAGATCAAAATTGGCTAAAGGGATGGGTCATAATTATTATGGGGAACCTGCGTGGCCTAATGATCTTTTATATATTTTTCCAGTAGTTATTTTAGGTACTATTGCATGCAACGTAGGTTTAGCGGTTCTAGAACCATCCATGATTGGTGAACCTGCAGATCCTTTTGCAACGCCTTTGGAGATATTACCTGAATGGTACTTCTTTCCCGTATTTCAAATCCTTCGTACAGTACCCAATAAGTTATTGGGTGTTCTTTTAATGGTTTCCGTACCAACTGGGTTATTGACAGTACCTTTTTTGGAGAATGTGAATAAATTTCAAAATCCATTTCGTCGACCAGTAGCCACAACGGTTTTTTTGATCGGTACTATAGTAGCTCTTTGGTTAGGTATTGGAGCAACCTTACCTATTGATAAATCTTTAACCTTAGGACTTTTTTAGTTTTTTTGTAAATGAATTGAATCATGAGATACCATGGTGTAGGTATCTAAAGAAATAGTTACTTTACAGTAAAGCTTCTCTAGATACTACAAATTGTCATTTTACTATATAATAATCATTTTATTATAATCTATTCCACATACTTTAGATATTGATATTGTGCAATAAATAACAATAAAACTACATATCTTTTATATTTTCTTTAATTATTTTTTCTATTTCAATTTGCATTAGTAATTAGAAAATGTTAAAAAAAAGGACAGTAACCAATTTAAAATGAAAAATTATTCTTAGGTAAATTCCTTTTAAAAAGGTTATTTAGAGTTTCCAATATTTGTTTTTCATCTTCCATGCAAAAAGATTCAATTTTCATAAGCTCTTCTGGATTATTATTCAAAAGGTCAAATAATGTATGTATATTGGATCTTTTAAGTAAATTATACGTCTTGGAAGGCAATTCTAATTGGTCAATAAAAATACAATTAACAGGAATTCCTTTTTTGTTTTTCTTTAAATCAGTGAATCTTTTTTTAAATGTGACAAACGGTGAAGTAAATCGATTATTGTTTTCTTCCATAATTATGTCATCTTCCTCCACATGGAGAAAAGGAATAAATAAATCAATCAAATTACGCGAAGCCTCATAAAGTGCTTCCTTAGGAGTTAAGCTCCCATTGGTCCATATTTCTAGAAAAAGAACTTCTTTTTTTTCGTTTCCATAAGAATGAATACTATAATTAACATTTCGAACTGGCATGTATACAGCATCTATCGGATAACCTTTATCTTGATCGTTTTTTGTGGATTCCCTATGATATCCACGACCTTTCTTGATTTGTAATCCAATACACAAATCAATTGGTTCCGTTAGGTTAGCTATATATTGCGTTGTGTCAACCATTTGCACGGAAGAAGGTAAGATGATATCTTGAGCAGTTACGCATCTAGGACCTTTGACACAAATGGATGCATCATGAACTCCATAAAGATTGCTTTTTAATACAATTTCTTTCAAATTAAGTAAAATCTCATGTACGGATTCTTCAATACCTGTTATTGTAGAATATTGATGTGGTAATTCCTCAGATTTTGCACATATGATGCATGTCCCTTCTATCTCTCCAAGTAAAGCCCGTCGCATGGCAATACCTATGGTATCAGCTTGACCTTTCCTAAGTGGGGACAAAAAGAAACGACCATAATAAAGACGTTTACTGTCTATTCTTGATTCAACACACTTCCACTGTATTGTTCGAGTGGGTCCTGTTGCTTCCTTTCGAACCATACTCATTTTTTTATCATGTAATTATTTATTTCTCTTGAAATGATTTTCATTCAAATTTCTACACACGTCTTTTTTTAGGAGGTCGACATCCATTATGTGGCATAGGTGTTACATCACGTACATAACTTAAGAGAATACCACTTCTACGAATGGCTCGCAATGCTGCATCTCTTCCAAGACCGGGCCCTTTTATCATAACTTCTGCTCGTTGCATACCCTGATCCAAAACTGTACGAATAGCATTTACTACTGCCGCTTGAGCTGCATAGGGTGTTCCCCTTCTTGTGCCTTTAAAACCAGAAGTACCCGAGGAAGCCCAAGAAACCACCCGACCCCGTATATCCGTAACCGTTATAATAGTATTGTTGAAACTTGCTTGAACATGAATAATTCCTTTTGGTATTCTACGTCCATTCTTACGCAAATCAATACGCCCATTTCTACGTGAATGATTTTTTTGCATGATTTTTTTTATCATATTTTAGCATCTTATAAAATAAATCGGATGAAGAAATATATTTGATACATAAAGAGAAGATATGGAGATATACATTTCTTGGGAAAATCCAGTCTGCATTCTGTACTTTATTTTTTGATTTATTTTCATTTACCTATTCAAAGGTAAGGTTCTTTTTTTGAAAGACTATCCTTGTCTTTGTTTGTGCTTTGGATTAGAACAAATTACTATAATTCGTCCACGTCTACGGATTAGTCGACATTTTTCACAAATTTTACGAACAGAAGCTCTTATTTTCATATTTCTTATATTATAATATTTACTCATTTTTTTTGTACTTTCATTTTGAAATCTAAAGTGTTATTTTCACTTCGAGAAAAGAATCTAATCATTTACATCTTTGGTGCGAAGTCTATAAATGATGCGTCCCTTAGTTGAATCATAACGACTTAGTTCAATTTTTACTTTATCCCCTGGTAGTATTCGTATAAAGCTGCGTCGGATCCTTCCTGAAACGTATCCTAAAATCAGATCTTTATTATCTAAAAGGACTCGGAACATACCATTGGGAAGTGACTCAGTAATTAAACCCTCGTGAATTAATTTTTGTTCTTTCATTCCTTTTATTTGAAGTATCAATTAAATGGAGGAAGCGCTATATCTTTTTTTTTTTCATTTTTACTTTTAAAAACTCGAGATAAAATGAAGACGAAGGTATTGGAAGAAAAAAATTACCATATATAACATAGTATTTCTCCGCCAATTCGCTGCAGTCGAGCTTCTCGATCTGTCATTATACCACGAGAAGTTGAAAGAATGACAATTCCTATTCCACTTAGAATCTTAGGAATTCTTTGAGAGTTGGAATAAATTCTTAAGCCGGGTCGGCTGATACGCTTTAATACAGTTCTAGCTTTATATATTTCTTTTTGAGTCTTTCTATATGGTAGAGTTAAAACAAAGAAGGATTTATTATTTTTTTCATGTTTACGAATATTTTCAATAAAGCCTTCTCGTAGAAGTATTTCTGCAATGTTTTTAGTAAGATTTGTCGATGCTACTTGAACTGTTCTTTTTTGATTCATGTCAGCATTTCTTATAGAAGTTATTAAATTAGCAATAGTGTCCTTACCCATAAAAAAACTATGTATTTCTCCCAATATTATATGTAATCAACATGCTCTCTTTTTTGTTTATTCTAAAGTAGATATCCGTGAGATTAAAATGGACTAATTTTTTTAATTGATTTCTTTTTTTTAACTAATTTGTAGTCGTTTTGTAAGGTAACAATTTTTTATAATACTTCAGGAGCTAACGAAACTATTTTAGTAAAGTTCAACTGCCTTAATTCTCGAGGGATCGCTCCAAAAATCCGGGTTCCTTTTGGATTTCCCTCTTGATCAATGACAACGGCTGCATTGTCAGTATAACATATTATCATACCGTTTTCTCGTTTGAGTTCTTTACATGTACGTACGATTACGGCTCTAATAACTTCGGATCTTTCTAGAGGCATATTAGGAACTGCTTCTTTAATTACAGCAACAATAACATTACCAATATGCGCATATTGTTGATTACCAACTCCTATGATTCGAATACACATCAATTTTTTAGCTCCGCTGTTATCTGCTACATTCAAAATTGTCTGAGGTTTAATCATATCTTTTTTTTCATACAAAAGGATGAAATAAGAAAGAAATATTAATATTTTCTGTCCAGAAATGGGTCAATTATTCATACTAAATCTTTCTTTTTTTATATATCCTTATACTGAAAGAATAAATTGAGTTCGTATAGGCATTTTGCGCGCCGCTATTAGCATAGCTGCTTTAGCTACGGTTTCGGATACTCCACTCATTTCATAAAGTATTCTACCTGGTTTAACAACGAATACCCAATATTCGGGAGAGCCCTTTCCCGACCCCATACGCGTTTCTGCCGGTCTTACTGTCACAGATTTATCGGGAAAAATGCGTACCCATATTTTTCCCCCGCGGCGTGCATATCTTGTCATTGCTCTGCGTCCTGCTTCTATTTGTCTAGCTGTGATCCAAGCTGGTTCAAGTGCTTGAAGAGCATATTTTCCGAACGATATTTTATTGCCTCGACAAGATATTCCTTTCATTCTTCCTCTATGTTGTTTACGAAATCTGGTTCTTTTCGGGTTATAGTCGATATCATTCCATCTCTATTCCAGAACTGGACATGAGAATTTCTTCTCATCCAGCTCCTCGCAAATCAAAAGAAAGGGTATAAAAAAAAATCAGAAATGATATTTTCTATTATAAATAGAATTTGATAAATATAAAAATATTTATATTAATTTGAAGGAACCCTTTTTTTATTTCTATGTAAATAATAAATTCAACTTATGTCACAACAATAGCCAATCTTTTTTTTTGATTTCGCGGGCGAATATTAACTCTTTACTGCTATACCCTACAGGGATATATTAATTTGAATTATTTCTTGGGGTTTTTCGCCATCCCACCTATGGGTATTTTCTGGTATTCCATATTCTGTAGTTTTTAATGGAATTGTATTTGATACAGTCATAGGTTATTTCGTTCCTATAGCTTTGCCTTTTTAATGATTAGGTTTGACTTCTGCAATGAAGCTTTAAACAATATTTGTATTAGTCAATTTATTTAGTTTTATTAACTCGAAGCTCTTTATTCTTTATTTTTCTTATTATGCTATTATTATTATTAGTTATTAGCAAATGAATATTAATAATTTTAATGCTTTATCACATTGCTTTTTATGACATGAGTCATCGACCATCCATATTTGAATGATATATCTGTTTTCTTATTCTTTTTTCTTCCTTTCTATCATCTTCCCTTTTATCCACATCCCTTTCTTTTTTAACATGTAATCGGATTTATTTAACAAAGTTTACAGTTGCTATAACCATAGAATTGATTTCTTTATTCATTCCTATAGTCACTTTTCATTGGGATCTCGATAATAAAAAGCAATAAGCTTATTTTTGTTAAGTTTAGAAGTAGTATTTAGTAAAGTTTTTTTACTCTTACTATTAAATTCTAAAGAAAAAATGAACGAATCGCACACTAAGCATAGCAATTTATATAAAAATAGAGTTTTGATT